TCGTCATACAAATTTATTGACGAGTTGGAAAAAATAGAAGGAGAAAAGGAAGAGGAAGAAAAGAAAAAAAACAAACAAAATGAAGCCGAGGATTATCAAATTCGTTCAAGAAAATCCAAACGTATAGTGATTTTTATCAATAAAAACTCAAAGAATGACAATACTTCTACCGATAATCAGGATAGTAATAAAAAATCTAAAAAAAGGGTAGAAGAGGAATTAGCTTTAATACGTTATGTACAACAATCGGATTTTCGTCGAGACATAATAATAGGAGCTATACGCGCTCAAAGACGTAAAACAGTTATTTGGAAACTCTTTCAAGCAAACGCGCATTCTCCTCTATTTTCGGACAAATTTAAGAAATACTCTTGGTTTTCTTTTACTATTTTGGAGCCAATGAAAATATTTTTAAATTTAAAAAAAGGGATGTGGAAAAACAGAGAATTAAAAATTTCGGATCATGCGGAAGACGAGACAGAAAAAAGGCAGAGGGAAGAGGAGCAAAAAAGAAAAGAATACGACCAAGATGAAGAAAAGCGTATGGAAATAGCAGAAACCTGGGATAGCATTGTATTTGCTCAAGGAGTAAGAGGTATTTTATTATTAACCCACACGATTCTTAGAAAATATATTCTATTTCCTTTATTGATAATAACTAAAAATATTCTTCGTATGCTATTCTTTCAAATTCCCGAATGGTCGCAGGATTTAAAAGATTTGAATAGAGAAATACATATTAAATGTACTTATGATGGCGTTCCATTATCAGAAACAGAATTTCCAAAAAACTGGCTCTCAGAAGGTATTCAGATAAAGATACTATTTCCTTTTCGTCTGAAACCTTGGCACAGATCGAAGCTACGATCCCCCCAAAAAGAAAAGGATCCAACGAAAACGAAAAAAAAAGCGCAAAAACAAAAAAAAGAAGTAAATTTTTGCTTTTTAAGCACTTGGGGAATGGAAGTTGAATTGCCTTTTGGTTCTCCTATCTCATTTGACTTTTCATTTTTTTTTGATCCTATTTTTAAAGAACTAAAAAAAAGAATTAAAAATTGGAATTGTTTTTTTTTTCTATTTCTAAAAGTTTTAACCGAAAAAAAAAAAAAAATTCTAAATGTTTCAAAAGAAAGAGTAAAATGGATCATGAAAAGGATTCTATTTAGAAAAGAAAAAATTCTAAAAGAAATAAGAAAAAAATTATCAAAAAGAAACCAAATTACTTTATTTGAATTGAGAGAAATCTATGAAGTGAGTGAAACTCAAAAAGATTCAATAATCAGTAATAGTAATCGAATGAGCTACGAATCGTCCATTCCAATTCAATCTATTAATTGGACAAATTTTTCATTGACAGAAAAAAAAATAAAAGATCTGAATGATCGAACAAAGACAATCATAAAGCAAATAGAAAAAATTACAAAAAATAAGAAAAAGGGGTTTCGAACTCCAGAGATCAAAATTCGTTTTAACAAAACACGTTCTGATGATAAAAGAAAAAGATTCGAATCACGCCAAACTATTTGGTCGATATTAAAAAGAAGAAATATTCGATCAATCCACAAATCATATTTTGTTTTTCAATTTTTCATTGAAAGGATATCTATAGATATCTTTCTATGTATCATTAATATTCCTAGCATGAATGTCCAACTTTTTGTTGAATCAACAAAAAAAATTATTAATAAATACACTTACCATAATGAAGCAAATGAAAAGAGAATTGATAAAACAAATAAAAAGATAATTCAATTTATTTCGATTATAAAAAAATCAATTTATAATATTGGTAATTCACAGATTTTTTGTAATGTACCCTCTTTCTCACAAGCATATGTATTTTACAAATTATCACAAACCCAAGTTATTGACTTATCTAAATATAAGTTAAGATCTGTTTTTCAATATCCTGGAACATCTCTTTTTCTTAAGAATAAAATAAAGGAGTATTTGGGGGGGATAGAAGAAATGTGCCAGTCCAAATTAAAACATAAGAAGACTCACAATTCTGTAATGAATCAATGGATAAATTGGTTAAGGGGTCATTATCAATATGATTTATCTCAGAGTAGATGGTCTATATTAGGATCACAAAAATGGCGAAATAGAATCAATGAATGTCGTATGGCTCAAAAAAAAAAAAAAGATTTAAGCAAATGTGATTCATATGAAAAAAACCGATTAATTCTTTACAAAAAACAAGAAGTAAACTTATTAACAAATCGAAAAAAAAAAATGAAAAAACAATATAGATATGATCTTTTATCATATAAATCTCTTAATTATGCAGATAAGAAAGACTCATCTCTTTCTCGATATAGATCACCATTACAAGCCAATAATGACAAAACATTTTCTTATAATTACAGCACGCGTAAACAAAAATTATTTGATATGGAAGATAATATCCCTATCAAGAATTATATAGGGGAAGATGGTATTCTAGATATAGGTATGGAAAAAAACCTGGATAGACAGTATTTTGATTGGAGACTTCTGAATTTTGATCTTAGAAATAAGATGGATATTGAGGCTTGGATTGATATCGATTATTATCTTATGATTCACCAAGAAATCAACCCGTCCAATCAAAAAAGTTTTTTTTTTGATTGGATGGGAATGAATGTAGAAATACTAAATCGTTCCATATCGAATCTGGAACTTTGGTTCTTCTCCAAATTTGTAAAATTTTATAAAACATATACAAGTAAACCATGGATCATACCAATCCAATTCCTTTTTTTCAATTTTAATGTAAAAAAAAATGATAATGAAAATAAAAATATCACCAGAAAGAAAAAAATAGATATTTTTAGACCACCATCACAAAAAAGAAAATACAAGAACAATATAGAAGAACTAAATTTCTTACTAAGAGGGTATTTGCGTTTTCAATTGAAATGGAATAATTGTTTAGATGAAAAAATAATGAATAATATCGAAATATATTGTCTCTTGCTTAGACTGACAAATCTAAAAGACGTTGTTATTTCCTCGATTCAAAAAGGAGATCTAAGTCTAGATATTATGATGATTCAGGATTTACTCCTTCCACAATTGATGAAAAATAACGGAACATTTGTTGTCGAACCAGTTCGTCTGTCTATAAAAAACAATGGACAATTTTTTATGTATCAAACCATAGGCGTTTCATTAATTCATAAAAGTAAGCACAAATTTCAATTTCATCAAAGATACCCAGAAAAAAGCTATGTTGATAAGACGAATTTTGATGAACCCATTACAAGACATCAAAAAATGACTGAAAATAAAGAAAAAAATCATTATGATTTGCTTGTTCCTGAAAAGATTTTATCCTCTAGACGTCGTAGAGAATTGAGAATTCTAATTTGTTTCAATTCTGGGAATCGAGGTGGTATGCATCAAAATACGGCATTTTACAATGGGAATAAAGTAAATAATTTCTGTCAAGTTTTTGCTAAAAGGAAATATTTGGATAGAGATAAAAAAAAACTAATTTATTTTAAATTATTTCTTTGGCCAAATTATCGCGTAGAAGATTTAGTTTGTATGAATCGATATTGGTTTGATACCAATAATGGCAGCCGTTTCAGTATGGTAAGGATCCATATGTATCCGCGATTGAAAATTCGTTAATCTATATTTTTATTTCTTCTCTTTCTCGTAACATGTCTGGTCTGCGAAAACAAATAAATACACACACGCATTTTCTTCCCTTACCTTCTATTCGGAGGCATGATCCTAATTGAATGATGTATCCATTCGATCTAGAAATGAATCAAACAAAATCTTCTTAATTTTTTTTATTTTTAAATAAAAATTTAGTATTTTATGAATGCATAAACATTGAATTGAATTGATTAATAATAATAAATTCGATTTGAAAAAAAAAAAATTAGGAATTCTTAAGGAAATTAAGATTATTATATATAGCAAATTAAAAAAAAAATAGTGTCATTATTACTGATCAAAAAAAAAATATCTATCTATCTATCTATCTATATCTATCTAGATAGATATAGATAGATAGATAAAAAAAAAGAGGAGAGGAAAGCTTTTGTTTTTATGGTAAAAAATTCAATTAGACTAATTTTTTCACGAGAAAAAAAAGAAGAAAATCCGGGATCGGTTGAATTTCAAGTATTCAATTTCACCAATAAGATACGAAGACTTACTTCACATTTGAAATTGCACAGAAAAGACTACTTATCTCAAAGAGGTTTACGTAAAATTCTGGGAAAACGTCAACGACTACTGTCTTATTTGTCAAAAATAAATGGAATACGTTATAAAAAATTAATTAATCAGTTGGATATTCGGGAGTCACAAACTCGTTAATTTGAAGAATCATTTTTTATTATTCGATTTATTAGATCTTGAATTTTGATGAACTTCTTTTTGTTTTAAGCAATGCAATGAATCGAGGAAAAACCTATGAATGCCCCAGCTACAAGAAAAGACCTCATGATAGTCAATATGGGTCCTCAGCACCCATCAATGCACGGTGTTCTTCGACTCATTGTTACTCTAGATGGTGAAGATGTTATTGATTGTGAACCAATATTGGGTTATTTACACAGAGGGATGGAAAAAATTGCAGAAAACCGAACAATTATACAATATCTGCCTTATGTAACACGTTGGGATTATTTAGCTACTATGTTCCCCGAAGCAATAACCGTAAATGGACCGGAACAGTTAGGAAATATTCAAGTACCAAAAAGAGCCAGCTATATCCGAGTAATTATGTTGGAGTTGAGTCGTATAGCTTCTCACCTGCTATGGCTTGGACCTTTTATGGCAGATATTGGTGCACAAACTCCTTTCTTCTATATTTTCAGAGAAAGAGAATTAATATATGATCTATTCGAAGCTGCCACCGGTATGAGAATGATGCATAATTATTTTCGTATCGGAGGAGTAGCGGCTGATCTACCTCATGGCTGGATAGATAAATGTTTTGATTTCTGCGATTATTTTTTAACAGGGGTTGTTGAATATCAACAACTTATTACGCAAAATCCTATTTTTTTAGAACGAGTTGAGGGAGTAGGCATTATTGGTGGAGAGGAAGTAATAAATTGGGGTTTATCAGGACCAATGCTTCGGGCTTCCGGAATAGAATGGGATCTTCGTAAAGTTGATCATTATGAGTGTTACGACGAATTGGATTGGGAAGTTCAATGGCAAAAAGAAGGAGATTCATTAGCCCGTTATTTAGTCCGAATTCGTGAAATGACGGAATCCATAAAAATTATTCAACAGGCTCTGGAAGGAATTCCCGGCGGGCCATATGAGAATTTAGAATTACGCTGCTTTGATTTTGATAGGGAAAAGGATCCAGACTGGAATGATTTTGAATATCGATTCATTAGTAAAAAACCTTCTCCGATTTTTGAATTGCCGAAACAAGAACTTTATGTGAGAGTTGAAGCACCAAAGGGAGAATTAGGAATTTTTCTAATAGGGGATAAGAATGGTTTTCCTTGGAGGTGGAAAATTCGTCCACCAGGTTTTATCAATTTGCAAATTCTTCCTCAGTTAGTTAAAAGAATGAAATTGGCTGATATTATGACGATACTAGGTAGCATAGATATCATTATGGGAGAAGTTGATCGTTGAAATGATAATTTATACAACAGAAGTAAAAGATATCAATTCTTTTTCCAGATTGGAATCTTTAAAAGAGGTCTATGGAATTCTATGGGTATTTGTACCTATTTTTACTCTTGTATTGGGAATCACAATAGGTGTACTAGTGATTGTATGGCTAGAAAGAGAAATATCCGCAGGGATCCAACAGCGTATTGGACCTGAATACGCCGGACCTTTGGGAGTTCTTCAAGCTATAGCCGATGGAACAAAACTACTTTTCAAAGAAAATCTTCTTCCATCTAGGGGGAATATTCGTTTATTCAGTATCGGACCATCCATATCATTCATATCAATTTTAGTAAGCTATTCAGTAATTCCTTTTGGCTATAACTTTATTTTAGCTGATCTTAATATTGGTGTTTTTTTATGGATTGCTATTTCGAGTATTGCTCCCGTTGGACTTCTTATGTCCGGATATGGATCAAATAATAAATATTCCTTTTTGGGTGGTCTACGGGCTGCTGCTCAATCGATTAGTTATGAAATACCATTAACTCTATGTGTGTTATCAATATCTCTACGTGCGATTCGGTGAGACAGAAACTTTTCCATGCTCCTTTTTCTAGGTTTTATAGGAAAGAAAAAGAAGTAGAATAAATTGAATAGATATCTTCATTTTTTTATTCATTATTATTATTCGGAGTTCGGATTGATGAACTAAATCAGATAGTTAGATGGGTGAAATAAAACAGCTTGTATTGAATTTGAATTTTGTTTTATTTAAATTTGCAGTCAAAATATTGAGTCTCATTTTCTATGTATTAAGAAGAAAATGAAGTGGAAAAAAATGGAAGGGGCCATTTCCCCCAAGATTGGTTGTTTTAGTCATCCTGTCTTGAAGCGGGCTCAAAAGACCAAGACCAACCTTATTGAATTTTCACTACCATTTGTATGAATTACCATACATGTATTACGATAAATAAAGGAGTAGGGGATGGGATTGATAAAAAATAAAATGATTGGATAGTTAGAAACACCAAGATACACAAAGGATTAGTAATAGAGATTATGTAAATTATATTATCCAAAAGAGTATTTCTGCAGAAGATAAAAAGAATACTAATTGGGGCTTAAAATTGGTAGAAATAATCAGGCAGTACTCCCCACAATTCCGGTCCAAAGTATAGGCTACTATCCACCGATTAAATAAATATGACTATCAGGAACGAAATAATCCTTTAAATTTTTTTTGAAGTCCTCCTTTTGTACATAAAAAAGAAAACAAAACCAAAACGAAAAAGGAAAAAAAAAGAAAGAATCCATTAATATAATTAATATAATACAATTCCAATAAGCAATAAACAAACAGGGATACCTTTTTTTTCTTTCTTATATCCATATTTCATGGAGATATAATTCATATCTTAATTCATATTCTTTTTTGTAATCGAAAAGGATAGGTTATTAATAAATTAAAGGAGTATTTTATTGAAGAATTAAGTTATTACTCAACAAATTCCATTTTTTAGGGGATAAGATCAATTCAGAAGTACCTTTTTATTTGTATTTCATTTTTTTCTATTTTTATTATAATTATTATTATAATTCGAACAGACAGAATTCAATTGGTTTAATTTAGGACCGTTCAATAAAAATGAACCTTAGGGATATATCAAGAGAAATAAACGGTGCCGTCCTTAGATTTATTTATGGCCTTCGAGGAGCCGTATGAGGTGAAAATCTCATGTACGGTTCTGTAATAGCGATGGCAACAGTAATGTTATCACCGACTATGATTATCTAACAGTTTAAGTACAGTTGATATAGTGGATTCGCAATCAAAATATGGTTTTTGGGGGTGGAATTTATGGCGTCAACCTATAGGTTTTATTGTTTTTCTAATTTCTTCGCTAGCGGAATGTGAAAGATTACCTTTTGATTTACCAGAAGCAGAAGAAGAATTAGTAGCCGGTTATCAAACCGAATATTCGGGTATAAGATTTGGTTTCTTTTATGTTGCTTCCTATTTAAACCTATTAGTTTCTTCATTATTTGTAACGGTTCTTTACTTAGGCGGTTGGAATACCCCTACACCGTACATATTCGTTTCTGAACTTTTTGAAATAAATAAAGCGTGTGGAGTTTTTGGAACTACAATTGGTATCTTTATTACATTAGCTAAAACTTATTTATTCTTGTTCATTTCTATCACAACAAGATGGACTTTACCTAGACTAAGAATGGATCAATTATTAAATCTTGGATGGAAATTTCTTTTACCTATTTCTCTCGGTAATCTATTATTAACAACTTCGTCTCAACTGCTTTCACTGTAAAAATGAATATTCTATATTGATAACTTGTCTCAAACAAGAGAAAGAAACAAAATAAAAGTTATTCATAGATATTCACGATATGTTCCTTATGGTAACTGGGTTCATGAATTATGGTCAACAAACAGTACGAGCTGCAAGGTATATTGGTCAAAGTTTTATGATTACCCTATCCCATGCAAATCGTTTCCCTGTAACTATTCAATATCCTTATGAAAAATTAATCACATCGGAGCGTTTCCGCGGTCGAATCCATTTTGAATTTGATAAATGCATTGCTTGTGAAGTATGTGTTCGTGTATGTCCTATAGATCTACCTGTTGTTGATTGGAAACTGGAAACTTCTATTCGAAAGAAACGATTGCTTAATTACAGTATTGATTTCGGGATCTGTATATTTTGTGGTAATTGCATTGAGTATTGTCCAACAAATTGTTTATCAATGACTGAAGAATATGAACTTTCGACTTATGATCGTCACGAATTGAATTATAATCAAATTTCTTTGGGCCGTTTACCAATGTCAGTAATTGACGATTATACAATTCGAACAATTTTAAACTCGCCTCAATTCAAATAAAAATGAAATAATCATAAAAAAATTATAGAAATTATATAATAATAGAAATTATAATAGAAATTATATATATATAATTATATATATATTATATATTATATATAAGAAAATAAAAAAATATATAAGAAAATATAAAAGAATCTAATGGATTCTATATAATTTAGAAAATGAAATCATAGAAATAAAATAATGATATATTTAAAATAAATAAATATAGATAGATAATAAATAAATATAGATAGATAGAATCAATATTATTATAATAATCTCGAAATGTAAATCTATTTGTAATTTTTTCCAAAAATGGAATTCTAGAATAAATATATACTATATATAGAGAGAGAGTATAGAGTATAGCTTCTAACTACTCTTTCGTATTAAAGAATGAGATTCTTCCTAGAACTGTACCTATATCAACTCACACTCCTTAGGAGTTAATTCAATTACTAATTTAGTATATAATTTTTTTTCCTGGTCGTATCAATAAGGTCATGAAATTTCGATTTATTTATTTCTTATTTTCCATATAATGGATTTGCCTGAACCAATACATGATTTTCTTTTACTCTTTCTAGGATCAGTTCTTGTATTAGGAAGTATAGGAGTCGTATTATTTACCAACCCAATTTTTTCTGCCTTTTCGTTGGGACTGGTTCTTGTTTGTATATCTTTATTCTATATTTTATCAAACTCCCATTTTGTAGCTGCGGCACAGCTACTTATTTACGTGGGAGCTATAAATGTTTTAATCATATTTGCTGTGATGTTCATGAAAGGTTCAGAATATTCCCACAATTTTGATTTTTTGACCGTTGGGGACGGAGTTACTTTGATGGTTTGTATAAGTATTTTTGTTTCACTAATGACTACTATTCCAGATACATCATGGTACGGGATTATTTGGACTACAAGATCCAATCAGATTATCGAACAAGATTTGATAAGTAATAGTCAACAAATTGGAATTCATTTATCAACAGATTTTTTTCTTCCATTTGAACTCATTTCAATAATTCTTTTAGCTGCTTTGATAGGTGCAATTGTCGTGGCCCGACAGTAAGAAATCTTTAGAACTATCAACAGCAATTCAAATTCAATTTTGCTCTATCTTATCCCATCCATTTCCTTTCAATTATATGTGAAAGGGAAAGATTGTTTCTGTTTAAAATCATTTTTTGATTCGATTTAATGTATTCTATTCTTTTGATTTTGTTCGATTCTCTAGTCAATCGAATCCGTTGATTGAATTGTTGTTCATATTGAAATGAATCGAAATTTATAAGGAGTTGGTCAATGATGCTCGAACATGTACTTGTTTTGAGTGCCTATTTATTTTCTATCGGTATCTATGGATTGATCACGAGCCAAAATATGGTTAGAGCCCTTATGTGTCTTGAACTTATACTGAATGCGGTTAATATGAATTTCGTAACATTTTCTGATTTTTTTGATAGTCGTCAATTAAAAGGAAATATTTTTTCCATTTTTGTTATAGCTATTGCAGCCGCTGAAGCAGCTATCGGACCAGCTATTGTTTCATCAATTTATCGTAACAGAAAATCAACTCGTATCAATCAATCCAATTTGTTGAATAAATAAATCAATAAAAAAAAAATAGTATTAATCATAAACATTATAGAATATTAAAAGCAGAATATGAATATTCATCAATTCCCAATTAACATGTATGATACATAACGTATCATCATGTTTGCGAAAACGTAAGAAATCAAAGTATCTTGGCCCTCTTTTAGGAACTTGATCCAGAAGTAGATTGATTGGAAAACGTCTGGTAAATCGTTGATTCATCTGGTGTCTAAATATATGATTCATTTAAAAGTTTTACTAGATCGAAAATTTCTGATGTTCAAAAACTAATAGACCCAATGTCACATTCAGTAAAGATTTATGATACCTGTATAGGATGTACTCAATGTGTCCGAGCTTGTCCGACAGATGTATTAGAAATGATACCTTGGGACGGATGTAAAGCTAAGCAAATTGCTTCTGCTCCAAGAACAGAGGATTGTGTCGGCTGTAAAAGATGTGAATCTGCCTGTCCGACGGATTTCTTGAGTGTTCGAGTTTATTTATGGCATGAAACAACTAGAAGCATGGGTCTAGCTTATTGATTGATACGTTTCAAAAAACCCCACACGAATACGTTTTTTTACTGACAAAAACCCGTGCTCAAAACAAAAAAAAAAAGTCGTTTTGAGCACGGGTTTTCTGGCCAAAGTGTATCTTATTTTTACCACGAATTTTTTTCCTTGGTTAACAATAATTGTAGTTTTGCCAATATCCGCGGGTTCCTTAATCTTCTTATTTCCTCATAGAGGAAATAAGGTAATTCGCTGGTATACTATTTGTATATGCTTAACAGATCTCCTTTTAACAACCTATGCATTCTGTTATCATTTCGAATTGGACGATCCATTAATGCAACTGACAGAGAATTATAAATGGATAAATTTTTTTTCTTTTTATTGGAGATTCGGAATAGATGGACTCTCTATCGGACCGATTTTACTCACGGGATTTATCACCACTTTAGCGACTTTAGCGGCTCAGCCGGTTACTCGGGAATCAAAATTATTCCATTTTCTGATGTTAGCAATGTATAGCGGTCAAATAGGATCATTTTCTTCTCGAGACATTTTACTTTTTTTCATCATGTGGGAAGTAGAATTAATTCCTGTTTATCTACTTTTATCCATGTGGGGAGGAAAGAAACGTTTGTATTCAGCTACAAAGTTCATTTTGTACACTGCAGGAAGTTCCGTTTTTTTATTAATGGGAGTTCTAGGTATCGTTTTATACGGTTCCAATGAACCAGCATTTAATTTGGAAACATCAGCTAATCAATCATATCCTTTGGCACTGGAAATAATATTCTATATTGGATTTCTTATTGCTTTTGCTGTAAAATCGCCGATTATACCCTTACATACATGGTTACCAGACACCCATGGAGAAGCACATTACAGTACTTGTATGCTTTTAGCCGGAATTTTATTAAAAATGGGAGCGTATGGATTGGTTCGAATTAATATGGAATTATTACCCCACGCTCATTCTATATTCTCTCCCGGGTTAATGATATTAGGTGCAATTCAAATAATCTATGCTGCTTCAACATCTCTTGGTCAACGTAATTTAAAAAAAAGAATAGCTTATTCCTCTGTATCTCATATGGGTTTCATAATTATAGGAATTGGTTCGATAAGCGATACGGGACTCAATGGAGCCATTTTACAAATAATCTCGCATGGGTTTATTGGCGCTGCGCTTTTTTTCTTGGCAGGAACGGGTTATGATAGAATACGTCTTCTTTATCTCGACGAAATGGGTGGAATGGCTATCCCACTGCCAAAAATATTCACGGTGTTCAGTATCTTATCGATGGCTTCCCTTGCATTGCCAGGCATGAGCGGTTTTGTTGCAGAATTGATAGTCTTTTTTGGAATAATTACGAGTCAAAAATCTCTTTTAATGACAAAAATACTAATTACCTTTGTAACGGCCATTGGAATGATATTAACTCCTATTTATTCATTATCTATGTTACGCCAGATGTTCTATGGATACACGCTTTTTAATACACCAAACTCTTATTTTTTTGATTCTGGGCCGCGAGAGTTATTTATTTCGATTTCGATCCTTATACCTGTAATAGTTATTGGTATTTATCCGGATTTTATTTTCTCATTATTAGTTGACAAGGTCGAAGCTATTCTATCGAATTTTTTATAGAAAGTTTTCATGAAATAAATAAATAAATAAAAAAAAAAGATTTCTTGCTCTTTTTTTTTTTATTTTTAATAGTGTCCATTATACAATGAAAAAAGAAATCTTTCAATAGTCAATTTCTTCTATCATCTTAACTTACAAAAAGGAATTGTAACCAGATGTCTTTGATGTTTGGGAGAACCCCTTGAATCACTACATTAGTGGATTCTAAGGGGTTCTCGACGATTTATGTGAAGTTTTATTATATGCTTACTATGTTTGTATTTGTCAGACCCCTTCTTTATTCTTTATTCAATTCACTTAAACTCAATTTGATGTAAATGAACCATAACTATGTAATCCTATTCCTAATAGATTGATCCCAAAATAACATACCCAAATTATAAGAAAGCCCATAGAGGCTACTATTGAAGAATTTACACCTTCCAATTTTTTTCTAGTATGTAAAAAAATCGCGAATATTGTCCAAGTAATAAACGCCCAAGTTTCCTTTGGATCCCAATTCCAATAGGATCCCCATGCCTCATTAGCCCATACTGCTCCTGAAAGAATACCTATGGTTAAAAAGAGAAACCCTAGACTAATAATACGATGACTCCAACGATCCAATTGTTGAATAAATTGGGACCTGTAATAATTTCGAAAAGAAAGAAAAGAAGTGTTTCGTAAAATATTATTTCTCTTGTTCAGGTATTTGATCTCAGCAAAAGAAAATGACTCATTTAAAAAAGAAAAATTATTGCTATTACCAATAATCCTTATGACTTTTCGAAATGTAATGACTAAAAGAGCTACTGATAATAATGAGCCACATAAAAGAGCTGCATAGCCTAATACCATCATACTTACATGCATCATTAACCAATGGGATTGGAGAGCGGGTACTAATATTGTGGATTGATGCATTTTGATTAAAAGACCCGAAGTAGCAAAGCCTTGAGTCAAAATAACACTTGGTGCGATTACTGTGCTTAAATGGTTTTTATGTTCAAAAGACGGAATCATATTAAAAATAGAAAAACTCCATGAAAGAAAGATTAATGATTCATATAAATCACTTAATGGTAAATGCCCCGAAAAAATCCAACGAGTAACTAATAATCCTGTTATACAGAAAAAAGTTACTATCATGCCTTTTCCCAACGAATCATATAGTCCTACGATTTCATTGAGTGATAAGTTTATCAAATGAATTGCAATTACAATTGATACGACCGAAAATGATATATGAGTTAATATATGCTCTAAAGTTGAAAATATCATAAATAAAAAAGGATCCACTAATTATAGGAATGGAAATCGGGAATGGAATTCATTCTAGGACTTACTCTTTTCGAAGATAAGATGCCATGCCGCCACTCGGACTCGAACCGAGATGCTCTAGCACTGCTTCCTAAGAGCAGCGTGTCTACCGATTTCACCATAGCGGCTTGCTCGAAATCATAATAATCTATTTTTAGTAAATCGTCGAGATTGAAAGAGTCAATTCAAATGCAATACAATATTTGTTTAGTAAACATAAAAATCGAAACATTAAATAATTTTCATTTTTTGAAGATTTGAATATTCCAATTACAATAAGAATTCTTATTATCATTCGTTTTTCGTTTCGAGTGTCAGTTTTATTTAAACTAATGGGAGTGGGCTTTTTCATAGTTTATCCTTTCTCAAAATGGCACCGTTGTAACTAGATCTAAACAGTTCTGATTTCAACCTCGGAAACAAAAAATTTGCTTTCTCATTTGTGTTTTAAAATGATTCATTTTTTTTTATTTTAATAATTAAATAAAATTTAATAATTAAATAATATGCATTTTGAAAGAAAAATTGTATTTTTATGAATCCAAAATTTAGTTAGCACTACATTCCAAGAATTTATATAAATAAACATTTGCATAGCTTTGTATTAATCATTAGAATTTTTGTTGTGTCGAAAAGTTACTATTTCGAAAACCAATTTCAAAAAATTATTAAGATATCAATCAGATAAAAAATACTTTTGATTTCGATCGTAATTGTACCCTCTTTTCTTTTTTTTATTTTAAGATCCATTTTGGGGCATTTAAATTTTAAAATTATTATCTGCAATAAACCAATATAAAGGGAAGGGTGACTTTTCAATTGGGTTAAAAAAAGAGGGTATATATATATAATATAAATATATATAGATAGCTAGTTAATATGGTTAGTGATAGTAATTTAGAGAATATAATATAGTATTTCAAAAATTTACAAAAACAAGTTTGAAATGAAATCAATTAGTTCCAATGCCCAATATGTGTCCCATTTCATTTATTTGTTTTACTAATTACTAAAGATTTTCTATCTACTTAGTATACTAATACTAAAAAAACAAGACAAAAAAACTTTTTTATTGATTATTTGGTCGATGGAGAAAATGAAATTCTTCATTCCAAAAATGAGAAAACATACTTCAAAAAGTTGAAATTTTGTTATGTTTATTCTTTTTTTGTTGTTTCAAAAACCAGTACCATTCTTTCTATATATAATAGAATATAGATATCTATAAAGAAATCGATTCAAAATCTATAGCTATAGAAAAAATAGAAAAAATTATATTTATATATTTATAGAAAAACGAAATCAAATTGGAAAAGAATAAACGAAATTAATCTGTTCTTCGAGTCCGGCTAAATTCAGAGATTACTCCAATATTTGTATTTGTTGCACAAAAAAGCTTTTTGAGTTCCCCGTAGAAAGAGATGTGGCTAAGGAAAAAGATTTCAATGTTGTCCAATATCCCTTTTTTTTCCAAATATTTTTACGAATCCGTTTTTTTGATATAGAAGTACGTTTTTTTGGAACTGCCATTCAAAAAATTATACTAGTTTTTTCATTACTATAGTTCATGTGAAAGACATCTATTGTTCAAAATGAATTGTTCTTTAATTAGACCTATATCTATCCACTTTTTTCTAGGTTCCATTCCCTTCATAAAAAAATATGCATATGGAAAAATCACATAGTCTTTTTGTTTCTAGTCTTTTTGTTTTTTGTTCCTTTTATGTAATTCTTACAAAAAAAAGAAGACTGTCTGTCTGGTTCTATCTCTGTCTATTTTCGTCGTACTCCATTTATACATCGAATAAAATAAATCGAAAAAGTTTAAGAAATCAACCCTTATCCTGCTTAAAAATGAATTGCTCAAGCTCGAAGAAAGACTGTGCCTAATTTCCATTTGAAAATGGAATCAAACCGGTCGTTAATCTATTAAAAGATACATTCTTTTTAATTTAAAAAGAATGTATCTTACTTTTTCTCTGCTATGTAAAGTAAACTCTTGAATATCATAATCTTTTTTACAAACTTAGATGTCTTTTATTTTAACGGGAAATAATCAATTAGTTTAAAAATGAACTAACATTCTTCGGAATAAACAAACTCAAAAATTTTGGATTTTATTGAGAGCGATTCATATCAAAATAAACTTCTTTTTTGGTGTAATTTTTTCTATTCACTCTAACTCTATGAGGTGTAAATTATTGTAATATATAAGAATTTATTTTCTTTTTTATAAATTTAAAAATCTTTTTCTTTTTTATTAATATTAGTAACTAATATTATTTTATTAATATTACTAACTAAAAAACCAAAAAAGAAAAGTTTCTTTTTTACTAAGAATTTGGTCATATCATTTGACTCATTTTCACTTCGTGCTTTGCAATATTGAATTGAAGTTATTGTACAAAGATTCAAAATAATTAAGAATAGAGAATTCTGTTTAAGTTTTGCATATCTTAATTTTTCTTTTATTAACTGAACCTTTCAAACGAGCTAAAACCGGCGAATAAGAAACAAAACTCATTCTGTTTAAGATTAAGAAGAAAAAGATTTTTTGTATTTTTTTGTATGGAATATACGTATCAATATTTGTGGATTATACCTTTCATTCCACTTCTAGTTCCTATGTTAATAGGAATGGGACTTCTCCTTTTTCCGACGGCAACAAAGAATCTTCGCCGTGTGTGGGCTTTTCCTAGTGTTTTATTGTTAAGTATAGTTATGATTTTTTCGATCGATTTGTCTATTCATCAAATAAATACCAGTTCTATCTATCAATATGTATGGTCTTGGACTATCAATAATGATCTTTCTTTAGAGTTTGGCCACTTGATTGATTCACTTACTTCTATTATGTCAATATTAATCACTACTGTTGGAATTTTGGTTCTTATTTATAGTGACAATTATATGTCTCATGATCAAGGATATTGGAGATTTTTTGCTTATATAAGTTTTTTTAATACTTCAATGTTGGGATTGGTTACCAGTTCGAATTTGATACAAATTTATATCTTTTGGGAATTCGTTGGAATGTGTTCTTATTTTTTAATAGGTTTTTGGTTCACACGCCCTATCGCGGCAAATGCTTGTCAAAAAGCGTTTATAACTAATCGTGTAGGAGATTTTGGTTTCTTATTAGGAATTTTAGGTCTTTACTGGATAACGGGTAGTTTGGAATTTCGGGATTTGTTTGAAATATTCAAAAACTTGATTTCAAATAATGAGGCAAATCTTTTATTTATTACTTTGTGTGCCTTCCTATTATTTGCCGGTTCAGTTGCTAAATCTGCCCAATTTCCCCTTCATGTATGGTTACCAGATGCTATGGAAGGGCCTACCCCTATTTCGGCTCTTATACATGCTGCTACTATGGTAGCGGCGGGAATTTTTCTTGTAGCCCGGTTTTTTCCTCTTTTCATAGTTCTACCTTACATAATGAATGGAATAGCTTTGATAGGTACAATAACGGTAGTATTAGGGGCTACTTTAGCTCTTGCTCAAACGGATATTAAGAGAGGTTTGGCTTATTCTACAATGTCTCAATTGGGTTATATGATGTTAGCTCTAGGTATGGGTTCTTATCGAGCCGCTTTATTTCATTTGATTACTCATGCTTATTCAAAAGCCTTGTTGTTTTTAGGATCTGGATCGATTATTCATTCAATGGAAACTATTGTTGGATATTCTCCAGATAAAAGTCAAAATATGGTTCTTATGGGCGGTTTAACAAAACATGTACCAATTACAAAAACAGCTTTTTTAGTGGGTACACTTTCTCTTTGTGGTATTCCACCCTTTGCTTGTTTTTGGTCCAAAGATGAAATTCTTAATGATATTTGGTTGTATTCACCAATGTTCGCAATAATAGCTTGTTCAACAGCAGGATTAACCGCATTTTATATGTTTCGGATCTATTTACTTGTTTTTGAGGGACATTTAAATGTTTATTTTAAAAATT